TTGAATACCAGAAAAATAAATGGATTGGACATTTGATCTTTTCGCTGAGATAAAGGCATAAAAATCAGAAAGAATATATAGAATTAGAATCGGTTTTTTAGCATTTAACCCCCCTTTATGTTATGGATTTCATTGTTCAAAAAATGATTCGCAGAGAAGAGAGATATTTTGTTTACGGATTTTTGAGTAGAATACGATTGTGAAGTGTATAAGAAAAGAAGGTTTGTATGGCTTAAACACGTGTGGAGATATCTATAATATCTGTCTTTCTTCTCTTTTATTGTTTTATTGTCGTTTTATGTTCTATTCGGGGCAACACAGGTTGTGCTCTCCGAAAACATAATTTCAATTTTCTATTCAATTCAAAATTCAAATTGAAGTATGATACTTTTCTGATATCTGATAATTCTATATCGGGAACATATATAAATAATATATATCCGTCTAACAATTTATCTTGGGGGGTTTACATATACTGATAATTGTTGTTATAATTATTATTAATAATTAAAATTGAGAAGGATTTTTTGATTGAAAAAATCCATACTGAACTGATTAGTTATATATCATATATCAAGTTGTATTTTCTTATGTCACATTAGGAAACCAAAATTTGGAGATTCAAATCCAAGAATCATTCATGCATTCTAAGGCAATAGTTACTGGGTCCTATTTTCAGAAAGTTGAATTTTGTATTTTGCGACTGAAAATCCACATTTGATTTTTCAATAGAAAGGTAAGAGAAAGTTTTGAACATTATGAATTTTGAGATAGACTCAATCGAAATTGAAAGGATGAATCAAACCCAATCAAAAGGGAAGAAGGATTAGGATTTCTTTGACTTTTAGGAAAAATTAAGGAAAACAGAACTCAAGGTGCAAGTACAATAAAAAAGCAGTTCAGTAATCCGGGAAAGTTTTCATCTATTTTGTATTTGTAGCATTTTGGCGACATGGCCGAGTGGTAAGGCAGAGGACTGCAAATCCTTTTTTCCCCAGTTCAAATCCGGGTGTCGCCTGATCAACAAAAAACTTGAAATCTCTTTTTTTCTTCTGTTGATATAACCCGCCGAATGATTCGCCAGCAGAAGCAGAGAAAGCAGACTGTTGATACTTGTTTTGGTCTGGGTGTTTTTATAAAAAATTGTAAATATCCTTGCATTGCATATTTAGGCTTAGCTTTCAAGTAAATATTCGAATGCTCGAGGGGCTATCAAGACTTCGCAATTACCTTCTACTACAAATCAAAATTTTATATTATTAATCCATTGTATAATGACTGGACCTTGGAGAGCCCGATAGGAAATCGAAATAGTTGTGGAAGGGGGCGGAAGATACTTTATTATATACGAGGAACTCACGAAAATATCTCAGTGCTCAAGCATCCAATCAATTCAAATGAGGGTCAACAAAAAAAGAATAGGACCTATTATTCCTACATGTTCCATTAGTAACATTCCCTTGAGATGTTACTGCGGATTTTGCTTGGGTTTAATCTTTCCCGATTATAAATCATATAGAAATTTCTTATAAAATGAGCGAATTTATTGGATTGGTTTATTAATAGTCTTCGTTCTTTTTGACTCTGCGCCATTGATTCTACTATTATTAGTATTAGTGAGGAATAATGGAACAATTCCTTTATATTTATAGAGATAGGGGACATAATTCATATGGATATAGTAAGTCTTGCTTGGGCTGCTTTAATGGTAGTCTTTACTTTTTCCCTTTCACTCGTAGTGTGGGGAAGGAGTGGACTCTAGGGGTTCTGCTAATTGAGTTAAGGAAGCAAACTGTATCAATATCAATTGCTTTCTAGATGGTTCTGCAACACGTTTGGAACAAAATAAAAATATCTTCATTTTGAAATTCCATTGGACTCGACTGGAGTAATGTATTATAGGAATCATCCTCTTTCAATCAAAGAGCTATTTCAACGATTCCCATGTTTGTAGTTCGAAAGGAAAAGGATCCCAGGAAATTTATTCGAACCTAATTCTTACTAAATTTTCTATTCCAATTAATGGCCTCTTCCTAGGTGATACTGAGGAGGGCCGGACCCTTTTTTTATTTGTTTCTCTCTTTACTGTTCAAAGAAGAAGTGGTTTTGTTAAGTGTATACGCACTTTTTATGAGAAAGAAAGGATATAAACATAGTGGTTGTCTAACGAGATACTATTTAGAATAAGATCGTCAGGTGAGTCACATATTGCGCATTTACCGCTTTCGAATTTTTGAAATTGGATTTAGACTTTATCGACTTATTTCATATCATGGTTCAGGCGTTAAAAATCAGTGAGGTTTACTCTTCCTTTTCGATGCCCGTGGAACTACTGTCAATGGTTTACTTCTTGGGAATGTTAAAAAAAAAGATTACTACGTGATTTTTTGAATATGCCTATATCTATCGCTTTTGCTTCATTGATTTGATTCTCTCAATAGATACCGAGATTCATATTGGAAATCAAAAATATAGTAATTCAAACTATAAGACATAGGAGTAATTCAGATTGATCAGAACAAATAGATATAGCAAATAAATGGAATTGGATGCTATGTCAATCCCATATATGGAATTGATATTCGCATATATCAAGATAATATTGTAGATTGATATATAGATCCATATCAAATGCAGCCTCTATCTTTATTTTATTCCAGGGGGCAGCTTTATAACAAGAATCTAACTAATAAATAGTATGGTAGAAAGAAATAGATGAATCTTTCTACCATACTATCTATCTATTAGAATACTGCCGATTCTAGTCCACTCATTTCATTTAAGACATGAAATTGGAATCTTTTTCATTTTATTTCGTCAATTTTGGCTAAGAACTCAGAAGTCAAGTTTCATTCAAATTAGTTAATAATTAATCGTTTTGACTGACTGTTTTTACATAAATGATAAGTAGAAAAGCGGTAGGAACTAGAATAAATAGTGCAGTAGCAATAAATGCAAGAATATTTACTTCCATAATCTCATCGGTTTTTTACTTCGCAATAACTCGGGATTTAATCCCATAGAGATGATAAATCTTTGGCCTGTAAATTCAATGAATGAATATTACCTCTCGATGATCTTGAATCAGATCAATATCATGAATAACAATATCTGAACTATCAAATAAATTCGTCGTCGAGAATTGAATAGTATAACATAGGAAGTTCTTTTATCCATACCGCCCCAAACTTGGCTTGCTGACCTAACCCAAAATTCCTTTATTTATTTATCATTTTTTATTATCTGTTCTTTTTTTCTCTCTAATCTATCTAGTTCCTTCTTGTACAATCATCTGATGAAGTCTCATCAAATAGCTCTTCCACTTCCAGTGGTCACATAGTTACAAACCCAAACAAACAATAAAAGCTAAATGGAAAAAGAAAGGAGTTTAGAACGAAACTATTTTTGACTTGGAAGACAAAGAAGTGTGATAAAGATGAGACCGTATAAAATGAATATTCATCAAATTTACTATTTTCCGATTTGTTCTTTCGTCGATGGGGCCTTAAAACAAAATGAAAAATAGGAAAAATGATTCATTCGCCTTTCTAAGAGGAGTAGGATCTTTGGTTGATCTGTCCTTCCCCCTCCTTTCTTCGTAGATTATTAGCCCCGGGACACCTATACCAAAAGCTCAGTGTGCAATTTGCATGAAATCTATTTTGCAACTTCAAACTAGTAAGTCAGGTTCCATAAATCCGTAGCCAGACAAATAAATTGTTTTTTTTTGTTTTTTCTGGAAAGTATTTTCTTATATTCAATTTTGTATTGGACAAGAAAGGAATTCCTTTTGTGTATGCGCGCCTCAAAAAAGTATAGTACTCGATTCCATTACATGCATCGGGGGCAATCGAAAAAGCCAGCATTTCTTGGAATACTGACTATAATGCTACCAATAATTGTACTAATCCAACCGCATATGTCTTTCTCCTACCAAAAGGAAAGAAAAAAGAAATAAGGATTTCCCCTTTGCTTTGACAATGGAATTCTTCCCCCGGTCCCCTTCAGAAAAAGGGAGAGATTTTTTGATATATTTATTGGATCCGTCGGGACTGACGGGGCTCGAACCCGCAGCTTCCGCCTTGACAGGGCGGTGCTCTGACCAATTGAACTACAATCCCAGGGAAATACGGGATCTAGCAGAAAATTTGATTCTTTTTTATCTCCGGATCGGGTATTTCTGAAGTACAAAGGGAGTTATATCATCTCATGGCGGATTGGCGAATTATTGGGCCGAGCTGGATTTGAACCAGCGTAGACATATTGCCAACGAATTTACAGTCCGTCCCCATTAACCGCTCGGGCATCGACCCAGGAAGAATCAATTTTCGACTTATTGGTAATCCATGATCAATTTCCTTTCGTAGTACCCTACCCCCAGGGGAATTCGAATCCCCGCTGCCTCCTTGAAAGAGAGATGTCCTAAACCACTAGACGATGGGGGCCCGCTTGACCAACGGCCATCATACTATGATCATAGTATGATCCGTTTTTTGAAATTGTCAATAATCAAATGATTCTAGCCGAGGGATCTTTCCCCCTTTTAGAATTGCATAGAATTTTTTTTTATTCGTCATTGACGAATTATTCATTAGAATCGACATTAGAAATCTAGTAGTAGTATTTTTTTTTTTTTTTTTGAATTATTTCAATTGAATTTATTTCTATTCGAGTCGGTCTTGAAACAATTCATTGCATTTTCTCCTAGACTTCCTAGGTAAATCCATTTTATTATTCAACAATGAGCCACTAGACACTATGTATCTACTGCACGTACTTAATGCATATATACTTATGTTTATAATATATGTACATATAGATATTTTATCCACATAGTGAATAATTCCGGAATTAAATAAAAAAGGCCCTTTTAACTCAGTGGTAGAGTAACGCCATGGTAAGGCGTAAGTCATCGGTTCAAATCCGATAAGGGGCTTTGTAAAACCCCAATCTAGTATTCATATTTGATGGTAGAATTTTCTTTTTATTTGTAATAAAAA